TCAGCGTCACAAACTTTTTTATTTTCACACCGGGGAGCTTAGTTATGTTCTGAAAGAGTTCGAAAATTAAAAACAAGATTAGTTTTTCCTTATTTTACAAAAAGCAACTTTGGGATTGCTGAAACACAGACAAACCAAATAATAATAATAAATATATATAAAGCAACGGAGCCATCATAGTATTTTTTAACTTTTACGAAAGGAAGGGTGGTAATTTGATCATTTACCGATCTGGGTCTGATAGATCCTATTTTTTTTCTTTGATGGAAGGTAAAAAGGTCAATTTTATTATAGAGCCGTATGCAATGCATAAAAGATGCCCGTACGGTTGTTCAATTCTGTCTTTTTTCTTTTTATTCTTTATCTTTCTTTTCTATTCATCATGCAAAATAGAGGAACCCCTCTTTTGTTATACCATCAGGGTAATGATTCATCAACCTGCTAGTTCTTTTTATGAGGCACAAACGGGAGAATTTATCCTGGAAGCGGAAGAGCTGCTCAAACTGCGTGAAACCCTCACAAGGGTTTATGTACAAAGAACGGACAAACCTTTATGGGTTGTTTCGGAAGACATGGAAAGAGATGTTTTTATGTCAGCAACAGAAGCCCAAGCTTATGGAATTGTTGATCTTGTAGCGGTGGTTGAGTGAAAATAGCTCGGATTTATATTTATTTCGCGTAAATCCTCGATTTCATATTTTAAGTTTTGCTGAATTTACTATAAAATTAAATAGAAGTAATTCAAAATCATCAGGTTAGGATCGATCTAAACCAGCCCATTATTTATATGATATGCTTCAACATGCCAACTATTAAACAACTTATTAGAAATACAAGACAGCCAATCAGAAATGTCACAAAATCCCCCGCGCTTCGGGGATGCCCTCAGCGTCGAGGAACATGTACTAGGGTGTATGTGCGACTCGTTCAGATCATGAGCTGGGATAAAAGAAAGAAAACTTTTTATAGTATCAATGATCAGTACCGGCGAATAGGATAGAATAGAAAAAGAAGTCCATTCAATTCAGTATCTAAAAAAAAAATAGAATCTATCCATTCTATTGTGTATGAAATTTATGGTTTCCATTGGTGCAAATCCAATCATCTCAATTTAAGATGAGAAGCAATTCTCCATTGGTAGCAAATGGTTATCCATTAAGCGGAGAAAATCTTACTTAAAAACAGAAAACTTAGGCCCCCTCTTGCAAGAACGGACTAACAGGGTTAGCTACCCAGCCAACTTTCATAATTAAATAAATACCGTTACTGTGTAAGTAGATCTAATCGTGAAAGACTTATTACTGGATAATTCATGGGTAGAGCCAAAGAATGTGAACTATACAAGTTACCAATAACATTGATTAAATGAAGTAAAGGCTCCGGTGTATAGAGAAAACCTCACCGTTTAAGAAGTAATCATAGAAACGAAGGAAGCCGCTATTTCTTTATCCATTTCTATTTTTTATTTATTCTATTTTGATACCTAGTAAAATAAAATTTCTTATTTCGAAGTGAAATGCCTAGAAAAAAGAAAAATAGTGGTCGGGAAGGTTATAGTAGCCAAAGCCATTGGAATTTTTAGTTTATACATTGGAAAAAAGCTTTGTTATTAATAGACTAGGAAAGGGAAAAAGAATAACTGAAAGAAAGGAAATCTATTAGTTATTCGTCAAAGTTTCATTTATTCAATGACCAGAATTAGACGGGGAAATATAGCTCGGAGACGTAGAACAAAAATTCGTTTATTTGCATCAAGCTTTCGAGGGGCTCATTCAAGACTTACTCGAACAATTACTCAACAGAAAATAAGAGCTTTGGTTTCGTCTCATCGGGATAGGGATAAGCAAAAGAGAAATTTTCGCCGTTTGTGGATCACTCGAATAAACGCAGTAATTCGTGAAATAGGGGTATCCTATAGTTATAGTAGATTAATACACGACCTATATAAGAAACAGGTGCTTCTTAATCGTAAAATACTTGCACAAATAGCTATATCAAATAAAAATTGTCTTTATATGATTTCCAATGAGATCATAAAAGAAGTAGATTGGAAAGAATCCACCGGAATAATTTAAACGGAGTTCCCCGGAGAATGAACTCCGGGAGGGTAGAGTCAAAATGAATATGATAAAAAATTAGTAAAAACAAATGAACACACTCAAAAAAAGATTTATTCTTACCCGATTCTTTTTTTTTCTTACGACACGATAATTAAATCTGCATTTTTCATATTTTTCGAACAAAACATCAATCTGCGTTTGAGTTCGGATTTGAATTTTTATTCAAGTGAAGAAAGAGTAAGCCTATTTATTTCTGGCTCGAAGACCCGCAGTTCTGGCGGTCGACTCGGTTCTTTCAAATTGTTTCTCATTATTAAGAAAAGGTAACAAAGATAAAATACGAGCTTGTTTTATAGCAATAGTAATTAATCGTTGTTGTTTCAAGGTCAATCTATTCACCCGTCTAGATAATATTTTTCCTTGTTCGCTAATAAATCGACTAATTAAACTCATGTTTCTATAATCAATTCGATCCCCCGATTGGATCGGGGGCAAACGCCTACGAAAAGATCGCTTGGATTTAAGAAAAGGTCGCTTGGATTTATCCATGGTTTATTTAGTTTATTCCTTATCCCGAAAATCCTATTTCGGTCGGATCTAAAATGAATTAGAATAAATAGGATTTGGTTTGTTTATATTTAATTATGTTATATGTTATATATAGAATATTTAACTATGTTCTATATATAATGTCATTTTTCCCCTTCCTTCGAAGGGTTACATACGTGTGCTCGATTAGATCTATTTCTTTATCTCCCCATGAATCGTATGTTTGTAACAAAATGGACAGAATTTTCTCAATTCCAATCGATTAGGCGTGTTGTGACGATTCTTTTCAGTAATATATCTGGAAATACCCGTTGATACCTTATTAACACCGTTTCGAACACAACAGGTACATTCCAAAATAACCGTTATTCGGACATCTTTCCCCTTGGCCATGAACCCCCTTTGGATTTTTGATTTACTCAACTCTTCTATTTTCGATCCGAAACGAAGAAGAAGAAGGGAAGGAAAAAATAGAAGTTACTAACTTGAAATCCAATTATGAAAAATTTCGCTGCAATATACTAAAAAAAAAGAGAAGGATTTATAAACTTTATTTCAAATCACAGTATTTCATTTACATTTAAGTACCTTGTATAAGAGTCTTGTCCTAGATCTAGACCCCACCTTGTTTATTCTACCTCCATCCCTATTTAATAATTTATTTAATTCAAACTTGAACCCAAGTCTCGAAGCTGTTGAATCCACCTTTTCTTTTTTTCTCTTTCCTCCCTCTTATTCTAAAAGGGAAAAAAGAGAAAAAAGGGTGCGAAGGATTAGTCACAAATATTTAATTGTATCTCGAATCTTCGTTATTTGGTACCGTGTCAATAACTAGAATCAAAAAAAGGGGAATGTCAACGCATCTGGGAAAAAACGATTAATCTCTATCAATAGACCTGCTAAAGACCCGAACCATAGAGTACTTAATACTGGTGCCACGGAAAGGTATGTTTTTAGATCTCGCATTGAAAAATCTCCTTCCTTTTTTTATTGTAATATATTTTATTGTAATCTAAAATGGTAATACATATACATATATGATCAGATGCATATGCAGTTAAGAACCTTGTACACGGAATCCCTAATTAAAATTGAAATGTACAACTATCCGGTGAATAAAATTTTTTTATTAAAACATAAAAAAACGTCCTCTTCTTCCCGAGCATTCCCGAAAACTACTCATTTATTTTTACGACAGGTTCCGTTCCGTATTTCATACGTATATAAGCCTTTTACTATTATTATATGTTAAATGGGACCAAAAAGACGAAATGCCCATATAAATTCTATATATCAATGGAGGAAATAACGATGTGGAAAACAAGACAGGAATTCTATACAATGACACTGTAGACCAATTGGAGGGATGTAGCGCAGCTTGGTAGCGCGTTTGTTTTGGGTACAAAATGTCACAGGTTCAAATCCTGTCATCCCTACCTATTACTTCTCCGTTGAGCAGTAACGAGGGATTAATTGAGATCGATTCAAATTGAACATATATATATTATATATATATATAATCGTTCATTCAAAGACGTATTGGGGTTAAAAAAAGTGTCTTTACAGTCTTCTCTCTTCTGATAAGAAAGCGCTCTTAGTTCAGTTCGGTAGAACGCGGGTCTCCAAAACCCGATGTCGTAGGTTCAAATCCTACAGAGCGTGATTTCGTCCTTATTTTTCTTAGATCATTAGATCAAATTAGACTGAAAGAGCTTCACTAACTTGAACCGCAATCTAAATTTGACCTCCTTTGTATTAAAGAAAGTAGGAGGTCAATCAAAAAAAGAGATAGTAATTAATCAAAGGTCCGATTGATCACCACGCCTATATTGTAAATATGCAGTTACGAATAATCCAGCCAAAGTAACAGGAATTAGACCTAACACGATTCCAAATAGAAAAACTTCAATCATTGCAATTTATTTGAAAGGAGAAAAAGGAGGTAATATCTATACCTAAATATTAATCCGAATTACCATGAATCTCAATGACCAAGAATTGGCAATTTATACGGAATCCTATCGAAAGATTTCTTTTTCTGAATTGTGCATTTCAAATACTAATTTCAGATAAGTCGTATCTTGCTCAGACCAATAAATAGAGCTGAGGTTACCGTTAAAGCCGCTAGTAGAAAACCGAAATAACTAGTTATAGTAGGCATGAAGGAGCTAAATGAAATATGTTCTTTTTATACATTATACATATGTTTCTAAAAAAGCACTTACCTAAGTTTCCTTTTTCCAAAATAGGAGATAAGCAAAAATACCAATACCAATTGAAAGAATAATTTAAATTTAAAGTTTTTGATTCATCTATCATTATAGACGGTACTAACAAAGATAAAGTGACAGGCGTATAAAAAGAAATTGATTCATCATCTACGATATCTAC